TAGAGCTTGATTATGGCCACTATCCTTTTTTTGTACCAAAGTACCCGGTCCCACAACTTTTCCGGAACTGGATCCTCGGCACAACCTTTATGAGCTATTCGTAAAAACTTCCACATGAATACATTAAGTTTGAGAAAGCTGATAAAATCACCAAAAAAGACGAAACCAAGAAATTGCCATACAGACGCTTTTTTTTTAGAGTGGCACTCCCAGAAAAGCCATCCCCAGCCAAGCCGGAAAAGTACGTAGAGGAGAAGGTCGGAGTAGGCTTGCTTCTTCCTTCGAAGCCTGTTTCGGGTGCTTGCTTGGTCCGGGGCAGGGTGCTTTTCAATACCTGCTTGGAACGAGCGGATCTTCTTACGAAGTCCCACACCACTGTGGGATTCCGATACTTAGTATCCAAACTCCAGACCTAGCGGTCCCCTTGCCTTGAGGCATCTTGAGTTTGAGGGGGGGTTAAGCATATTGATTCTGTATCTTCTGTATATAGTAAGTCTTGCTGTATGTATATATAACTTTCCTTTTTTTGATGCTTTTTTACATGTATATATAGGGCTTTAAACCCTGAATGAAATACATAAATTTTCACCTATTTTCTAATCTATTTATTTATAAATAAATAAAACAATAAATAATTTATAGTAAGTAATCGAGGAATTTTCTAAAACTACATTTGACTGACTATACTCTCTTTTTGTCCCCCGCCGGTGAGCCTAATATATATATATATATACGAAAAAGGAAAAGATGTGATACACGTCTTGGAGTGAAAGACAGAGCACAAAAAGCTTTTTTTCTGGAGATGGAGAGAAAAAAAAGGAAGGCGGGATGCTTTCTCTCTTCCCTCCCGGTGTCCCCATTAGTTGATATACGGAATTGGAAAGGAATTCCAGATCATTCAGATTTTAGGCGGAATGGAATATGGATGGAATCGAGAGGGAAGAAAGAGTCCGGTTTCAGAGGCTTGATCAACTTTGTAATCATGGATCATCAACAAATCCCTAAATGCTTCTTTATACTGTCGCCACGGAAAAGGTTACCGAAGCCAATCCCTCATCCAGTTTCTGAGCAAAGACCAATCAAGACCCTCTCGGTGGGAAACAACTCATCAGGAGCCACCTTTAAATCCGAAGGTTTCATTTCTTGTTGAAGGAAGGGGATAATGAAACCTCGAAGATAAGGAAGCGAAAGCTCACTCTGCCAAGCCACAATTCTAATGGATAGTCATTGTGACCCCGAGGCTTGGTGTACATAGCAAGAACCCGCTCAAAGTGACGAGATCTTGTATGACTGAGTTTGGCAAGGACCCTATAACCTCCACCGCCTATCCTTACTAAGGTAGAGAACCTTCGTAATGAATGGATATTTTTTACATATAGCCATCAGACCATATGGATGATGGTAAGCAAGCAAACAACGAGCAGATAAATCCACGCGTCCACCCTTGACGCAAAAACGCTTAGCAAACTCAAATGCACCAGTGTCAGAAATCAGAGATTTTTAAGAAAAAATGGAAACTCCTAATTTCTGAAGACACTGAAAATAAACTTCAGCAACTTGCACATCAGCGATGACAACATCATCACCGAGCATGGGACACATCAACTAAAGTGGCTTTTGAACGAGACCTACCGGCTTAGGAGCAGTTGTTACTAAAATGGGTGTACCCGGAACGGGGTTCCGATCTCTAAATGGCTCTGGATCTGTCTCTACATCTGGAGTATCTGTAACAGGATATGGAACTCAATATCGATCTGAAACTTGAAGGGGAAAGAGACATCACTTTGGGCTTTGTTGATTTACTGCGTGATGATTTTATTGAAAAAGATCGAAGCCGCGGTCTTTATTTCATTTCACTCAAGATTGGGTCTCTCTACCAGGTCTTCTGCCTGTAGCTTCACTTCAGGAGGTTTTCACCTTTGGCATATGCCTGCTCTGACCGAGATCTTTGGATATGATTCCGTACTACAATTCGGTGGAGGAACTTTAGGGCACCCTTGGGGAAATGCACCCGGTGCCATAGCTAATCGAGTAGCTCTAGAAGCATGTGTACAAGCTCGTAATGAGGGACGTGATCTTGCTCGTGAGGGTAATTCAATTCTCCGTGAGGCTATGGAGTCCTTTTCTAGCTGCTGCTTGTGAAGTATGGAAGGAGATTCAATTTGAATTCGAAGCAATGGATACTTTGTAATCCACTAATTGACGTTCGTTCTCTTAATTGAATTGCAATTAAACTCGGCCCAATCTTTTCTTTTACTTTAAGGATTGAGCCGAATACAAAGATCTGTATATATATACATACTTAGCTAGATATACAAGATCTTAAAAAATAAGACTAAACAACTCAAACCTTTCTATTGTTGTCTTGGATCCACAATTAATCCTAAGGATCTATAGGATTGGTGTATTCTTTTATATCCCGTAGTTTCGGATCATGGGTCGAGCCAAGTATCACAACTTCTTCTACCCATCCTGTATATTGTCCTTTTCGTTCCGTGTTGGAATATAAACTTATTAATAATAGAGATTTTACGAAAAATGTTCTTTCCTAGGAGAAAAGAAATCTTTCTTTTCTCGATGCGAATTTGACACAACATGACAAATTCCTATTCTATTTAGATTTCTTATTATTAATATCTAATTGACGGGAATCAGACACGTATAAATCCTTTCTTCATTTTTTATGTTACCCAAAACGAGCGTAACCGCTTACCGAGAAATAGAAAAGGAGGAAAGATTGGTTCGAGGACCGTTGGTCAAAGGAAAGGGGAGGTCCTGATTCCGGGGCGGAGCCGTATGACGCAAGAGTGTAGACTCTTGAACTCAGGGAGCGAGACCCTAAAAAAAGTTCAAGAAGCTATGAGGAGTGGTAAACTCTGAAAGGAAAGATGGAAACAGGGGAGTTGGCTGATAAAGATGGACAGTAACGATTGCGTAATATCAATTTTTCGGCCTCGTCATCGAAAGCGGCTTCCAATTGCTCGGAAATTCTCAGCTATATGGGGGGCTTGGATGGTGAGCAAAAACAATTGATCAAGAAGTTGGTCAACTTTCGCATGAAAGAAGGTAAAAGAACGAGAGTTCGTGCTATTGTTTATCAAACTTTTCATCGCCTAGCTCGAACTGAACGCGATGTAATCAAACTTATGGTTGACGCCATAGAGAATATAAAGCCCATATGCGAAGTGGAAAAAGTAGGAGTAGCAGGTACTATTTATGATGTCCCTGGGATTGTAGCCAGGGATCGTCAACAAACCTTAGCTATTCGTTGGATCCTTGAAGCAGCTTTCAAACGACGTATAAGCTACAGGATAAGCTTAGAGAAATGTTCATTTGCTGAGATACTGGATGCTTACCGAAAGAGGGGAATTGCACGTAAGAAAAGGGAGAATCTTCATGGACTGGCTTCCACCAATCGAAGTTTCGCGCATTTCAGATGGTGGTAAAGTGAGACCACATAAAGAGTTTTTCCTCATTCAGTCAGATTTTTCAGTAAGATATGGTTTGACCCTTTTTTCTTTTTGTTTGAATCTTCATATAGAAAGCCGGCCTTCCTCATACTCCTCCCTTCATTCATTGAGTTGGAGGAATCCATAGGAGGCCCGCCCGTTATGCATTGCATGAAAGAACCTTTCTTTGTATGACTTCTCTTTTCTTTTGCCTCAGATCGAATGAATACGAAAGGGAGATCAATCAAAACAAAAAAATAGGCCATGAATGAAGAAGTAGTGGGCCTTTCACCCTCTTTCTAGTGACTCGGGGAGCTGATCTGATAAATGCACTTCAAAGGGAGGGCATCTCTTAATGCACCATGTTGGTATGGCCGAGCATAAAATATTTTGAAGTTAGGTAAAAAAGAAGAGGTAAAGAGAGAGAAGAGAACGGAACCGATAGCCCCGAATCGAATTATGTCAGGGCAAGAGAAAGAAAAGTAAGGACTCTCGTTTTCCGCATACGCATATAGGCTGTGAAAAAGAAGTCTATTTTTCTATTATAATAGAGAAAGAGAGAGATTCGTCTACTTTCTTAATAAGGTAAGGGAACGAACTTCAAGTACTTCGTAGGACGCCGCCGTTTGCTAAGATGTGCTTCCACATCGTGAGCTTTAGTGCACAAGTCGTCGAATCCCTTAAAGGTTTTGGGCAGGAGTATCGACGACAAGTCGTGCCTGAAGTTGTATCCCGCCTTCCCTAAGAAAGCCTTAACCTTCGGTGAATAGTAATGCCACCAACTAACACAGATACGGGCTTTTATGGGCGAAATCAAATTTAGCAACAGGGAATAAGCCACTAACGAGTCTCTAGAGCCGCCATTGAATCCCTTGGAACTTATACTTTTTTCGAGTAAGAGTTAACATTGGGAATCTTCCTTCCCAACATAAAGTCTATTTAATGATGACTTACAACTCTATTGACTGGTAGTATTAGATTCATTTTTTTTCCAGTATGAGAACGTCTATCACAAGCTGTTTTATCTCATAGGCTTTCCTCTGTTCTACAGAGCTTAATATAGAAGGGAGTAAGGCCTACTATTTCGTTTTTCCTTGGCTTATGAAAGATCATCCGAATATGAATACGGGCGATAGAATCAAGGTAGACGAAGACCTATATCATCAACAGTAGGTGCCCACATAAAGGCCAGACCATAAAAAAATAAGTAAGAAATAAGAATAGAAAGAAGAATAGCAAGAAGAACAAATTCAGTGTTGTGTAACAAACAAAAGACAGAGATATAGTCCTATCCAAGCTTGTCAGGATCAAAGACGTTGGGATTAGATTAGCAGACTATGGATGGGTCAAGACGTCGAGAAAAGTCTCTGTCATCTGGCTCCTTCCACGCAAGACGACTAGGATCAAATGGTTTACAATAAATAATGCTAAAAAAGAAGAAGATCGATACCATTCTTTTTGAGACAAAAGGCTTGAGGTCAGCGTCGAGGGAGAGTACACCAACTAGTTGGCTATGTAAAAAGAGAGTGGGCTAAAGGGGCATTTTCTGACCTAGAATCACGAAGATGTCAACTTTGCGCTATGCCATACGATCTCAGGATTGCTTCGATTCCTTGATGCTATGTGGGAGAACTCAACCAAGCAATTGGTGGTTCATCCTCTGATGAAATTTTTGAGAGAAAGCAAGGAGAGTGGGAAAGCTAACCTACCCTTCCGTTTGCTGAATCTGACCTTCGTCCAAGAGTTCGGGCTTCTACGCGAGGAATGTGCTTTCTGACATCGAGTTTCAGCTATGCCAAGAGATTACTACTTTGATACGGTCGGTTCCATTAGTCATTTTTCAGGAGAAGTCCCGAAACTGAACTAGTCAATTGATAGGATCATTGCTAACCCATTGGCTTTTCATCGAGATCGGATAGCGCATAAGAGGGCATTTTCTGAATGAGAAGATTCTCTTTCTACACTCTAGACATATCCTGCCTCTTCCTTTCTTGCCCGCCTCAAAATATTCCTTCCTTTTCGACTGGTGGGACGAAGTCGCATTGATTGAATCGGTTCTGGTCTTCGCTGAAAAAGTGAGGCTTTACTTGACGAGTAGACCTTAGTTACCCGCTTATTGGGACCTGCAAGAAGCGGAGTTTCTTTGCTTTCACAGTAGTTGGAATAAGTAAAAGCAGCAGACCAGTAGTTCCATTATCCACCTTTAGAGAAATTTTTGAAGAAGGTTCCGTTTAACACTTCTTGGCCAAGCAGGAAGAGCAGGAAATAAGTGCTTTGTCGGTTGAAGGTGCTCTCTTCTCTACTACTAGACATAGGATAGAGGCTCACTCTGAATCCATAGTATCCTCTGCATCTTATGCATCTTCTGTCTTGTCTCTTGGTTTCAGGGAGCCTGTGAGCAAGAGTTCTCCCCCGAAAGTGAAAGTGGCTTTCTAGGAGGGAAGTGGGCTTCATTCAATGGAATGCTTTGTTGGTTCAGCTCAAGGGGTCATCGGTTTAGTGTAGAGGGGGGCGCTCTTTGTTGACCTTTCAGGGGACATGTTAGAATGTGAAGAAGGCAATACGTGCTTGAGTCGATGCGATGATCAATCCGCCGTTCCATCCTTCTATACTATAGATGGTGATCAGACTTGTTAAGATCTAGAATCATCTGTGAATCCCCACTTTGATTGACCTTGACCGGTCATTGCTGGAGGACCCTAGCCTCGTCGGCCCTCCAATTCTCAACCCCGACCTACACAAGTGGTTTTAGAACCCACATTTTGAAAAGTTCTGTTAGGTTCTTAGTAGCAGTCGGCGACCTTTTCTTCTTTTACTTCACATAGCTTTTCGTCTCCTTGATAGCTGGAAGTTCTCCAAAAGTATGAAAAGCTGGAGGACTTTGTACCATCCATTCCAGTGTGGTTGAATTCTGTTCAACAGCCCAAGGACTTGGAGCACATCTTTTGTTATTTCCACTGCTTGAAGTGATTGTTACGACCACGAAGAAACGACGAATCCCAACTACGGATATATAAGAGCCAAAACTGCTAAGGGCATTCCATCCAGCGTAAGCATCTGGATAATCTGGAATGCGACGTGGCATACCCGAAAGCCCTAAGAAATGCATGGGAAAGAAGGTCGGATTAACCCCGAAAAAAGTGATCCAAAAATGGATTTGACCTAAAGTTTCAGGGTATGTCCGACCAAAGATTTTACCCACCCAATAATGAAATCCTGCAAATAAAGCAAAAACGGCTCCCATAGAAAGTACATAATGGAAATGTGCAACCACATAATAAGTATCATGTAGAGCAATGTCTAGCCCAGAATTTGCCGGGACTATTCCAGTGAGTCCTCCTATGGTGAACAAAAAGATGAACCCTACAGCAAATAACATGGGTGTTTTGTATTGTATCGAACCCCCCCACATGGTAGCGATCCAACTAAAGATTTTGATTCCAGTGGGGACAGCTATGATCATGGTAGCTGCGGTGAAGTAGGCACGGGTATCAACGTCTAAGCCCACAGTAAACATATGATGAGCCCAAACAAGAAATCCAAGAACACCTATACTGATCATGGCATAAACCATGCCTAGATACCCGAAAACCGGTTTTCCCGAAAAAGTCGAAACGATATGACTTATGATACCGGATCCAGGCAGAATTAGGATGTAAACTTCAGGGTGCTTCTCTCTTCTACTAATATAAGCGGATGAATAGAAGAAAGGTGGACTATATCATCAACTTATTCCATTTGTCTAGGAAAGCTAGCCATGCTTTATGGTGAATACTGTCAGGTTTAAATGCTTTGAGATCGTAAAGACTGTTATATTCCTCAATAAGGAAGAATCGTCGTGATTTATGACTTCGGAAAGTACTTGATTTAAAGTAATCTAGCATCATGATAACATCTTTTCGACTTTGTACAGACCATTGATAGTAACCATTTTGACTACTATCAAAGTAGATATTTCCTCCAAATACTACCTTATAAGACTCTACATCTTGTAGAAGTTTATTAGTTACTCGAATACTTAGTTGAGGTAGTCGATTCTTCATAGCGATACCAATGGTACCATCAGCATCAAAGAATCCTGCAAACCAATTTGATTGAGCATCTAGTGTAATAGGTCGAATTACAGGGATATCCAGTACTTGACAGACACGATGTAGTTGAAGTAGTCGTGCTGAATGTCGAATATGACCATTAATACAATTCATTAGTTTAATCATACCAAGTTGATTATGTAGTCGATAACGATAAGCTTTAGCACCTGATCGCATTTTAATACTTCCACCAAGCATATGTTGGATATATCGTAGTAGTGGTAGATCTTCAAGTCCCATAGTAATTTCAAGAGAAGTATATCCTTGTTTACTAACTTGAATACTTCCATCACCATCGATAATTCCAGCTAGCCACTCACAGAAGGATTTAGGATAACTTGTTGCGCATGTAGTCTCTGAGGTTCCTACTAGACTGCTTTTATGTCGTTGGTTACCTGCTGATTGTGTCTTAGATACTCCATTTTGACTAGATCGGGGTTTTACTAGAAAACCACTTATGAACATAGTAGGAGTACCATTAAGCAGACAGTCCCAGCATATAGCGCAATGCGTATTCAGATTTGAATCTGAAAAGGGCCATTTAAAACCGAAGAACCAAAAGAGATGCTGGTATAATATGGGGTCTCCCCCTCCAGCGGGATCAAAAAAGGTTGTATTAAAGTTTCGATCGGTTAATAACATGGTAATTGCCCCTGCCAGTACCGGAAGTGATAATAAAAGTGGGAATGCTGTCACTAGAACGGACCACACAAATAGGGGTGATCTGTGCATAGTCATTCCAGGTCCACGCATGTTGGAGATAGTTGTTATAAAATTGATAGAACCTAAAATGGATGAAACACCAGATAGATGAAGACTAGAAATTGCTGAATCAACTGCTCCTCCAGAATGGCTGGTAATACCACTTAAGGGCGGATAGACCGTCCACCCAGTGCCGCTACCCACTTCCACTAAGGCGGAGCTTAATAGGAGTAAGAGACTTGGTGGCAACAACCAGAATGAAATATTATTTAATCGTGGAAATGCCATGTCAGGTGCACCTATCAGAATCGGAACAGACCAATTACCAGATCCACCTATCATCGCCGGCATAACCATAAAAAAGATCATTAAAAAAGCGTGAGCCGTTATTAAAACATTATAAAGTTGATGATTCCCACCAAGAATTTGATCGCCGGGTCGTGCTAATTCCATACGAATCAGTACTGAGAAGCATGTGCCCATCACTCCAGCAATGGCACCGAAGATGAAATATAGAGTCCCTATATCCTTGTGGTTAGTGGAGAACAGCCATCGGACCAGATTTGTCGTAAAATTTAGCATTTCTCTTTCGCTTTCCTTCATTCTTTGACTGCTCTGCTCCCCCCCAAAAAAATGAAAAGAGACTTGTCAAAAGAAAAGTTTTCGTTGGTTGTTGACCAAGAAATGCATGGGATGCACCTTTTTCCGGGGAAGCGCTCTGGAAGCTACCTTTTCCCCGTTTGAGTCCTGGTGCGGAACTTTAAGTCGATCTTCACATTGATAGATTACATGGTCTTAAGCTCTACCTTTCTCATGCTCCAGTCCTTGACTTCTCTCCTACTCTACCAGACGGTGACCGGCTCAATAGAGCACCTTTGGGCGCTAGCTTTTCGAAAAGTAACTACGTTACTCGAGCGAAGCGAAAGGTAGTTAGGGAAGGAGAGTAGTAGTACACTGAACACCAACAGAATCTATATCTTTACTGACTCTCGAAGATTGAAGATTCGTAGAAGCAACTACATCAACAAAACCATTGCCTGACGTGAACGAATGCTTTCTTCTCTTATCTTACGATATTTTCATTTCGAGCAGACCACTCTACTTACTTTCTCTTAGGAGGAGCAATGAGAAATGTAAGACTCAGCCACTGAAAAACGAATGTGAGTTCGGCCTTTACTAGAAGAATCTTAGTATGTACGAGTCTCGATAATAGCTGCCTGAAACGAGCATAGTAGAGGAGAGGTATTGGGTGACCTCCCTACCCCCAAAATCTTTCCTTAAGTCCGTGGATATCGCCCTATCTAGTAAGGGGCTTTTTTTCTTATGAATCGACTGGATCAGCTGGAACTAGAAATATCTTAATATAAGACAGATCTAGGCTAGGACGAAATCCCACTTTCTTGATGTAGTTCCTCCGACTTGAATCCGGATTCCTGCCCTAGGAGCTCGGAAAAGGGCTAGTGTCAATTCGAATCTCTGAAATACCAATAAATTAATAAAACATACGCACGAAGACCAAAAGGTGCCACTCTTACGCCAAGGAAAAACCTACCACCGAACCAACTCTCCGCTAGAAAGTGCTACAGTTAGTGGTTAGTTGTCCCAGCCAGCCGTTGACCCCTGCTCTATGGTATGGATCTACAGAGCTCTATCCTTCTTTCTTTATAGACTCCGCAACCCACCCACAGCTTCAAGAAGCACGGAAAGTAGCTCTCAAAATCATCTGTTGTGGAAGCTTTTTCTGCTTTGTATTCGGCTTACGCCTCTTCCGCCTTTTTTCGATTATTCTTATACTAAGAAAATTCTAAAAACAAGAAAGAAGTGGACACTTGGATTCTCCTAGGAGAACAAAGAGAATAAGTCCGGAGATCTATAAGCGCTGGAACTTTCTAAGATGCATTGGCGTAGCTAACAGCTGTGGGAAATGAACTTCAAGTAGAAGCAGCAAGCACTCTTTCTTCTCGAACATTGGACTACTAATCTTTCCCTTCTGTAGCAGATTGTTGGAGCTAGCTACCTCTTCCTCTCACTCGCCCAGGGCTATCATATCAGATCAATCACCAGACGAACATCCGCGCCTTAGTTCGAATTCAAAACGACTTCTCCTCATCCCCTTTCTCCTTTTTCTTCTCATATTCTTTTCGGGCGAGCGTAGCGTTGGAACTGAACACTTAGGGCGACGGAAAATGCGATTAGATCGTAACTTGGCCCCTTTGCTATGGGATCGCACTTCGGTACCCAGCAGAGAGACTTACCACCAACAAATCAACAGTAAACTGATTCTGAGACTTCGGAATGGAAAAGAGCAGAAAAGAAAGGGGGGCTTTTTGCAAGCCTCTCCTGGTCATTCGTCCGCTACCCCATTCCATTCCTGGCTTGAAGGGGATTGAGTGGACGAAGGGATCACGGTAGATTGATATATTCATAGTACCGCTACTCATAGAAGTGCCTAGCTCAATGGATAAGGGAGAACATCAGCGGAGGACAAAGAGTGTCTTGCCGTCAGGTACGAAGCTGAAAGGGCTTAGCCAACGAGTTCAAATGCTGACCCAACAAGTGAATGAGCATTGGGCTGCTCAAAGACCATAGGTACTATGAGTGCCGGGGCCGGACAGCGAAAGAAAGAATTTTCAGCTTAAACTGAATCAAATTCCTTATTTAAAGAGGCAAAAAAGGAAGAAGCCTGAAGGCTCGACCATCGGATCGGAAGATGATTGGAATGTCACTTCATCGACATGGGCTGTAGCAACCACTATAGAATAAAAGAAGGAAATGTTCGCATTCACATTCCATTCAAAAGAGAGATTCTTTATCAACAATTTCTTGAGTAGGATTTTACCCCGAGTTCCTCTTCTTTACCATAGGGTAGTGGGCGGCTTTGATTTTCAGCTATAGAAACAAAAAGGCTACTTACTATGCGATAGGAGCTTGCGCGTGGGCCCAAGCTCTATAGGAAAAAAAATAGCATAGGCATCGCTGCGGCTACTCTTTTGCGTTAGGAGTTATGTTATTGTCGTTTAGTTTAGCTTTTATTTAATTTAGGAGTGAAAAGGAAGATCTTTATGAGATGAACGTAATCTATATCTCTCCTTTCTTTGGTTAGGAACAATTCAATAGCTTGCTTTAGGGGTCTTAACATCGAATCACACATAGCGAGCGGCTACTACTTTCTTTGCTGCTTCGCTTTAGGCTTTCTTTGCTGCTTCGCTTTAGGAACAAGAAGGTTGCTGTAGAACCACATAGCTTGCCCCGAAGCTATGGCATTAATAGGCAGGGCTTAGCGGTACAGTAGGCAAGCTGTTGAATCCTTCGCAAATGTTGCAACTACTTAAGGCCATTCGAGCGAGTCTCCTCAACATCAGAATGGAACTAGCCCAGCTTTTCTATCTCCTGAACACCAAAGCAATCTCGACAAAGCAAGTACATATCCTTCGGACTCTTTCAACTGACTTGGCTAGATCAAGGCTGGGAAGACGGAAAGAAGATATTAACTAGTGTAGCTGGAAATAGGACAAAAAAGGTACGTAGTCGCTTAAGGTATGTAGTCGCTTACGCTTTGCTATTGGATAGGGAAGAAGGATCTTAGGCCCCTAACCTGTGAGTGCTGCCCCTCCTGTTAAGGGAAAGAGCCTCACTCCTAGCCTCTAGACTGAAATTGAACCTGAAAGCAAGGCTTGAGAGCAAAGGAAGCTGGGTGCGGTCGAATAATCCAATCCTTCCTTTTACTTTACTTTTCATTATTCTTATTTACTTACAAGGAAAAGCCCGGCCAAGTTCTTCTAAAGTCATTCTTTCTTCCAAGGAGCTATTGCTTGTTGGGAAGCGAGCTCAACCTTAAGTTATGAGAAAGGAGCCTAAGGTTAAGCTCACGAGACAAAGCGAGTGCTCTTTACATAATGTACGTAAAGAGAGCGTCTTTACCCCCGGATCAGATTGGGAGTGAAGACCAAGACTTCATATTGAGACATCGTACGTAAAGTAAAGTAACGTGGCCGATTGCCAAATTAGCCTGCAGTCTGTGCTCCATACCTGGCAGTTCACCAACCAGATTGGGGCTTTGCGTAGAGCAGGGTAAAGAACTGGCTTAGTGATCTTGATCTCCATTGCATCAAGTACGAATTGCTCTATTTTTATTAATATAATAAAAGAAGTAAAGTACCGATCTTCGAACTTACTTTACGCAGGAAGCGCTCGGAGGACCAATCAAAGAAAGTTGCCGACGCACTAAGTCGAAAGGCCGAGTTGACATCCTTAAAGAGAGATGATCTTTTTGCTTTAGAAGAAATAGAGCAGCAGCAGAGCCAACTCACAAAGGGGACATCCCAGAACGCATAAGATAAGGGAGGGGTTGCTTGGACCTAGCCCTGACCAAGTGAAAAAAAAAGGGTAAGCTGCTTCGGTTAGAAGTTCCGCTCGGGTAGAAGGGTTCTAGGTGCAAACTATCCTCTTTTGAATTACAGCTTCCATGCCTTCCTTTCCATTTAGAGAGTGAAAACCATTGCCGGGTGCAAGCTTTGAAGTAGCGCGCTACCCGCTAGGTTCAATCAAATCAATGAATCTGATTACCACTTACTCAGCAGTGGGGATAAAGACTAAAAAGTCGAACTTACGAAGAACTTGACCGAAAGGGAGAATCCATCTATCTTTCCGATGCTATATCCGATATATGATGTGATTTCATGACTTATCCCACAAGGCTTCTTTCCCCTTTACTAATTAAGGCGAGGTTACAGCTATCATACCTGCATTCCAGAAAAGAAGAGCCCTCTTTCTCTTCTCTTAGCAAAGTAGGTTCAAGTCAAACTTTTGGCTTGCTACAAGCTAGGCTCAAGGACTGCAGTCAGCCGCTTCCCCTTAAAAAAGCGTAGTCTACACGGATTTCCCGCATCTTGCTTAACCCGGAAAACGGAATTAGAAAAAGACTTTCATTTACCCCAGGAAGAAAGACCCTTAGCGCCCGAGATAGGAATGATTGGATAGCCCTGCTGAAAAGGAAGATATCAAAGCGTCCCAGAAAGAGCTCCCTTATTGGGCACTCCCGAATCAGTTAATTAGTGTAATTAGTGGTCAAAATACGGATTCGAACCCCTTAATAAAAAGAAGAATCTACACGGTTTTCGTTCTATAGAATGAGTACCGAGCCCTTCTCAATTAGCAGCCTAAACCCTTGTTACTTAAAGGGCGGCCCCTGAAACAGAATTTGAGAAATTAGTCGGATATGCTGCCATAAAGTCATGCTTTTCATCCAATTACAGGCGCAGAGAGCTAAGATAAAGTAGCTAAATAGAGCTAGGCGACTCGATTGCTATTCGACCAAGCTTAGTGGGTTTGTGCAGGCTCGTCGAGACCTGAGGCACTTCTGGTCTGATGCTGAGTAGCCAAAAGGTTATGCTAAGACCCCCAAGGGGCTGCAGCCTCAACCACTGGGGCAAGCTTTGAGAAAGGGTTTTCGTCAGTCCTCTTTCTTAGTTTAGTACTCTTTTCCACAGGCTAAGCTAATGCGGAATCTATTCTGGGCGTGGACCAGGTGCGGAAGCAATTCCAACGGCCGCAGACTCTTCAACTGGCTAAGACGCTGAAGCAACCTCACTGGAAACAAAATAAATGTCTGTAAAGTAAACAGAATCTAGTTGAGAAACCCCAATCTATCGTGAACTATCCGCAGAATCGCTTCGCCCCTTCGCTTGTTGGCATCAAAGGGGATCATATAGTTGTTGATGTCAACACAGTCGTATCTTTGGCTACCGTTAATGTTGTTTCAAGGGAGATTGATTTGACCAGAACTGTCTTCAATCCAAACCGTTATCTGTCTCTTTTTTCTTTTTTATATGGAAAGACACTGTCAAAGACTGAGGCCCCCAGCTGGAGATCCCATGTCCACCACTCCCATAGGATGACCTATCGAACCATTGTCCTATTGTTTGGGCATTATCAACCTCTGACCATGGCAACTGAGAAAAGATGAGATTGGGCGCTGAACCCCATTCCTCCTGAAAGACTGGGCACATCTTGTGATCGATGAAGCGAATGGAGATAGCCGTTTTCCTTCCAAGAGCACTCAGCTATCTCACCCTTCACACGGAGTTGGCGGTACGTGGCAATACAGATTAAGTTAAGGGACTGTCAGCTAAAGACTGACTTCCTTTCATAGGGAGATGGATAAAAGGTTAAAAGCACCTAGTTCAGTAGCGGAAAGGTGGTACAAAGAAGGGTTTAGCCCTAAAGAAGGCGGAGACAGGTTTGGAAAAGAGGACATAGGCCTAGGCCAAAGATCAGGAGTCATTCAATAAATGGGGTTGTCGGAAAGCCTATAGATAGAAGGGGCTTACTTTCAGACTAATCTAATAAGCTAGGATAGCCACTTGGTTCTCTTCTCTCAAATAAAAAATAGGAAGTGCTCTCTGCTCCAGGTGGAAGACTATCGAGTGGTACTAGAACATGGGCTAATGTGAATAGTAGGGGGGCATGCATAAACTGACTAACAACTCCTGCAGCAAATGCAATGTTAGTATGATAGAGATATATGAGTCTTCCAACTAGTCTCTGATATCTCACTTTATCAACTACATTACCAGTACCACCACTCAACCGATGATTAACTTCTATAGGAGATCAAAGAAGCCATATCATGAGTGCCTAGCGCGCAACATGCCTGTTTCCTCGAGAGGCAAGCCATGGAAGTACCGCTAGGTAGGGAGATTTCTCCTACTTCATTTTTTGTCTGATCAAGCTTCCAACTGAGATTCATGAAGAGAAGA